TTCCTTTCTTATTACTTAATCTATACAGAAACATGTGCCATTCAATATTGAATTCCTATAGGATTTCTTTCCATCTTTGGACTATAAGCTAACGATCGAATAAAGTGTGAGTCTAACGGGGGTTGGATTCCAATAATTTTTAAAATAGATTATTATATTCCTATTCCCACAATTTTTTGCTCAAATTCTTTAATTTAAAAAAATTGCTTAGGTTACTAGTACAATAACAGTAGTAGATAGTATAGTATTCATGAAAGAAACAGCAGAACAAACAATAATTAGAACAATCAATATTTGTAATGCACAAGCATTGTTGCATTAGACATTGTTGCATCAGAGCAAAGGGTTACTCAATAAAGGTTTTTATTTTTGAGAGTTATAATGTCATGCAATCCTTTTTTGTTCTTCTTATTCGCTTCTTATTCGATCGATATATTATGTGTAATTAATGAACCCACTAACAAATCTAACGAGTTAAAGTAAAAAAAGTGTTATTGTTATAAGGTCCTTTGTTCCAAATAAAATAGAAAGTGGAATCAATACAATTGAAAAATAAAATAAAGGATCCAAATCATAAATGATTCAAAAATTAATTTTATTTAATAGTGATTCAAGGAGAGTTTTATTTGTAAATCAAGTTCCATGACAAAGTTTTTTTTACTATTATTTTATTCAAGAGTTGCTCAATGAATAATGAATATAATATGTTGACTCGGAATCATGGGATCAATAGATGTCAAAGATGACGAACCAATAGATTTTTTTACTTCTGTCACTATATCTTTATTTGTGTCGTTTATAATGAACTGCATAATGAATGATAAATTCAATAAAAAGCTTTCAATTGGGACTGATTTTGTCAATTGGTCTTTTTCTTATCTTGTATTTCTCATTAGGTAAGTGTTTAATAAGCATATGTATAAATATAACGTATCCCATTTAGTTCCTTCATGCCTACTATAACTAGTTATTTCGGTTTTCTACTGGCGGCTTTAACTATAACTTCAGCTCTATTTATTGGTCTGAGCAAGATACGACTTATTTGAAATTGATTGAATAAATAATTCATAAAAAAAAAATGTTTTTGTGAGATTCCAGGTAGTCCACAGTTCCTTCCATGTAAATTGTAAATTCTTGGTTATTGAGATTCATGGGTGATTTGGATTAATATCTAGAGATAGATATTACCTCCCCCTTTTACCTACCTTTTCAAAAAATTGAAATGATTGAAGTTTTACTATTTGGAATCGTGTTAGGCCTAATTCCTATTACTTTGGCTGGATTATTCGTAACTGCATATTTGCAATACAGGCGCGGCGATCAGTTGGATCTTTGATTCAGTAACATCTCTTTTTAAATAACATATTTTTTTTCTTGACCTCCTGCGGATTAAAGAAAGGAGGAGGTCAAATTCGGGTTGCTGCTTAAGTTAGTAAAGTGATTTCATTGTAATTCGACCTAAGCTAAGACGAACAGAACCACGCTCTGTAGGATTTGAACCTACGACATCGGGTTTTGGAGACCCGCGTTCTACCGAACTGAACTAAGAGCGCTTTCTTATCACAAAATAAAAGACTGTAATGTAAATAAATCGATCTTATTTGTAACCCCCCACTATAACTATATATATCTCGCATGCGTATGTATCATAAAGAAAGGGTTATGTATGTCCAATTTTCATTGATTTCAATTGATCCTTCATTACTACACATAGGAAAAGTAATAAATAGGGATGACAGGATTTGAACCCGTGACATTTTGTACCCAAAACAAACGCGCTACCAAGCTGCGCTACATCCCTTTCAATTAGCCTACAGTGTCATTGTAGAGAATCCCCATCTTGTTTTCCACATCATAATTTCCTCTATTGATATACTATACAATTTATCTTACCATTTATTTTTTTTCATCTCATATACATCTAACAACATATAAACATAAGCATATAATAAAATAAACATAAAAAAAAGAATAATTCAATTATCTTATATATAAATTCTATATGTATATAGTATAGAAATAAATAAAAATGATAAATTTACCCCTACTAAATTAATTTTTTTGAATTGATTTCTATATATATATATATATATATAGAATTCTATTATTAATAATAATTAATAAAAATCCATAATATAATTATAATTTATTTTTTTTTTTTATTTTTATTTAAATTTAGAAATATATATATTTTTTTTTATTAAAATTAAATAATTGAATTAATATAATAAGAATATTCAATTTCAATAGTAATATTAATTATTACTATAAATAATTGAATTTCATTTTAGAAACCCAACATATACATAAATTTATATCGGTAATATTAATAAAATATTTATATTAATAAAAAAAAAAAAAAAAAAAAAATAAGTGGACGTCTTTTTCTGTTGTAAAGAAAGGAAAGAAAATAGAATCTATTGGGTCGCTATATCCATTTTAGTTAGGGAGTCCGCGTACAAATACAAGTGATCCTTAACTACATATGTATCTGATCATATATGTATTACAATAAAAAAGGAGGATTTTCAATGCGAGATATAAAAACATATCTTTCTGTGGCACCCGTGTTAAGCACTCTATGGTTCGGGTCTTTAGCAGGTCTATTAATAGAGATCAATCGTTTATTCCCAGATGCGTTGACATTCCCTTTTTTTTCATTTTAGTTAGGGATGAAGAAGCTTAGAGATACAATAAATTATCTGTGACTAACCCCCCTTTCTTTGTTTTGTTCTGTCATTTTTTTAGGAAAAAAAAATAAGATTCGCCCGGAACGAAACTCGGGTTTAGGTTGAATTAATAGTAATAGAGGGAGAACAGAAAAAGGGTCGAGGACAACAAACAAAAGCATACAAGATACTTAAATTTCATACTGGTACTAATTTTAATTTAATTGATAGTTAGAAATCGTTGTATTACTTATTATTTTTTTATTTCTCTATTGATTGCAATGAAATATTTCAGAATTGGATTTATTTCGAGTCAGCAACTTCTTTTTTTTCTTCTTGTTTCGGGTCGAAAATGGAAGAGTTGAGTGAATCCAAAAAAAGGGGGAGGTTCATGGCCAAGGGTAAAGATGTGAGAGTAAGAGTTATTTTGGAATGTAACAGTTGTGTCCGAAACGATATTAATAAGAAATCGCGGGGTATTTCCAGATATATTACTCAAAAGAATCGACACAATACGCCTAGTCGATTGGAATTGAGAAAATTTTGTCCCTATTGTTACAAGCATACGATTCATGGGGAGATAAAAAAATAGATAAAATGTAACGCGTGTGTAACCCCTCCAAGGAACAGGAATAAATTACATAAACATAATAATTACATAATAATATATATATATATAAATAAACTATAAAAATAAAAATCCTATTTCGGTCGAATCCCAAATTAAATTTTTTTTTAAGAAATAGGATTTTAAAGATAAGGAATAAACCATGGATAAATCCAAGCGACTTTTTCTGAAATCCAAGCGATCTTTTCGTAGGCGTTTGCCCCCAATTGGGTCGGGGGATCGAATTGATTATAGAAACATGAGTTTAATTAGTCGATTTATTAGTGAACAAGGAAAAATATTATCTAGACGAGTGAATAGATTGACGTTGAAACAACAACGATTAATTACTATTGCTATAAAACAAGCTCGTATTTTATCTTTGTTACCTTTTCTTAATAATGAGAAACAATTTGAGAGAACTGAGTCGACTCCTAGAACTACGGGTCCTCGAACTAGAAATAAATAGATAGGTCTATTCCTCAATTGCAATTGAATAAAAATTCCAATCCGAACCCCAACTCAGATTGATTTTTTGTTCGAAAAATTCGAGAATCCAGATTGGATTGTCACGTTGTAAAAAAAGGCGTAAGGTAAAGAAAGTAAAAAAGATTTTTTTTTTTTTTTTATTGAAGCGTGTTCTGTTCATTCATTTTTACTCTATTTATCTATCCTATTAATTTATACTCTACCTTCCCGGAGCTCATTCTCCGGGGGCTCCGTTTAAATCATTACGGTGTATTCCTTCCAATCTCCTTATTTAATGATCTTATTGGAAATCATGTAAAGACAATTCGTATTTGATATGGCTATTTGTGCAAGCATTTTACGATTTATAAGCGACTTCCTCTTGTACATATCATGTATTGATCTACTATAACCATAGGATACCCCGATCTCGCGAATTGCTGCATTTATCCGAGTGATCCACAAACGACGAAAATTTCTCTTTTGCCTACCCCTATCCCGATGAGCAGAAACTAAGGCTCTCATTTTCTGTTGAATAGTAGTTCGAGTAAGTCTTGAATGAGTCCCTCGAAAGGTTGATGCAAATAAACGAATTTTTGTTCTACGTCTCCGAGCTATATACCCTCGTCTAATTCTGGTCATTGAATCAAATGAAACTTTGATGAATAACTAATTGATTTATTTTCTTTCAGTCATTCTTTTCTCCTTTCCTGGTCTATTAATAACAAAACGGATTCTTCCGATGTATAAAAAAAATTCCAATGGCTTTTGCTACTATGACCTTCCCAACCACAATTTTTTCCAGGCATTTTACCCCGAAATAAGGAAATTGTATTGATACTAGGTATCAACAAAGAACAAAATAGTAAATTGTAAATTAAGTATTGAGTATAAAGTATCAATAAATAGTAAAGGTAAATGCATAAAAAAAATAGTGGGTTCCATCGTTTCTATGGTTGCTTCTTAAACGGTGAGGTCCTCTCTATACACCGGAGCCCTCCCTTCATTTAATCAATGTTATTAGTAACTTGTACAGTTCACATTCTTTGACTCTACCCATGAATTATCCAGTAATAGGTCTTTTCACAATGAGATCTACCCATACAGTAACGGTATTTAATTACAAAGGTTGGCTAGGTAGCTGACCCTGTTAGTCCGTTCTTGCAAGAGTGGGAGCATAATTCTTTTACTTCTTAAATACTATTTTCCCCCGCTTAATGGATAACCATTTGCTACCAATGGGGAATTGCTTCTCATCTCCAATTGAATTGAGGTGATTGGATTTGCACCAATAGAAACCATAAATTTCATACACAATGGAGGTTTGTTTTTTTAGACTCATATGTTGAATGGAATTCTTCCATCCTATTCATTGGTACTGGTCATTGATACTGGAAAAACTTTTCCTTTATTTTGTTCCAGCTCATGATCTGAACGAGTCGCACATACACCCTAGTACATGTTCCTCGACGCTGAGGACATCCCCGAAGAGCGGGGGATTTTGTTACATTTTTTATTGGCTGTCTTGTGTTTCTAATAAGTTGTTTAATGGTTGGCATGTTAAATCGTATGTATATAAAAGGTCTGGTTTAGATCAACCCTAACCAGATGATTATAAATTATTTCTATTTTTTTTTACCTTATTTTACCCCGGTAAGCAGATAAAATATTAAATTTAGGTTCATCCGAATTATGGTTCAAAATGGAATCGCGGATTTACATTTACGTGACCGGCATTTTCGTCCGCTACAAGATCAACAATTCCATGAGCTTGGGCTTCTGTTGCTGACATAAAAACATCCCTTTCCATGTCTTCGGATACAACCCATAAAGGTTTGCCCGTTCTTTGTACATAAACCCTTGTGAGGGTTTCGCGGAGTTTCAGCAGTTCTTCCGCTTCTAGGATAAATTCTCCTGTTTGTGCCCTATAAAAAGAACTAGCAGGTTGGTGGATCATTACCCTGATGATATGATATAACATAATGAATGGTTCCTCGATCTCGTACGATCGGACGAAGGAAAGAGATAAATAAAAACAAGAAAAGAATAAAATAAGAATATATATATAATTGAACAACCGTACAGGCATTTTTTGTGCATACGGCTCCACAATGGAATTTACTTTTCCTTTCAGCCGAGCAAAAAGAGAAATAGGATCCATCAGATCCCAATCGTTAAGTGATCCATTTACCAACCTTCTTTTCGGGGGGGTTAAAAAATACTATGATGGTCCCGTTGCTTTCTATATTTATCATTTATCTCGTATGTGATCCAGCAATCCCAAAGTTTCTTTTTGATCCGATCAAAATAAAATAAGTAAAAAAAAATGATCATTTTTTTTTAGTACTCTTTCATAACATAAATATTGGAAAGAGACTTCTGGTGTGAAAACAAAAAAAGTTTGTGACGCTGAAATGAACCCCGGATAGATAAGATCAAATCGGAGATACTTTTTGTCTCATATTACTCGCCCGATATATAATCTCATGTTATGAAAAAACAATAATAGTTTGTTCATATCGAACTCGAAGTGCCATGCTATTATTACTTTATATTCGTATTCTTATTCATATTACGTGTCGCGAAGGCATAGTCTTATTTTTTCTCTCAAATAAAAAAACTCATTGGCGCCAAGCGTGAGGGAATGCTATACGTTTGGTAATTTCTCCTCCGACCAGGATAAAAGACCCCATTGAAGCGGCTAATCCCATGCATATTGTATGTACTTTTGGTAGCACAAATTGCATAGTATCATAAATGGCTACTCCGGGTATTACCCACCCGCCGGGAGAGTTTATAAACAAATAAAGATCCCGGGCCTCATCTTCTATACTGAGATATACCATGAGACCAATAAGTTGGTTTGAGATCTCGCTATTAACGTCTTGGCCTAAAAAAAGTAATCTTTCTCGATGAAGTCGGTTGATTAGGACAAAATTTTATCCCTTAGGAACCGTACACGCACCTTTGGATGCATACGGTTCAAAAAAAAAATTGCGAAAAAAAAGAATCAATGTGTTGATTCCAGCCCGCCTTCTTTTTTTTTTAGTTAGTAGGACTTTTTTTTATGAAGGGGCTTTTCTTCTATTTTTTTAAGAAAGATGATTTATTTTTTGATCGCCTCTCCGTAAAAACGGAGAGAATCCACTAAACTTATCGAATTAACCTCTCATTGATGTATTGTTTCATCGAAATCCAATCCAAATTACGATGTAATTTTCTTGTTCCTGAATGGGCCCTCCTCAATTATTTTAGGTTTATGTTCTACTCCGGGTAAAGATCCGCCCGATTTCAATTTGTACATATAGGACAAATGATCCCAATACCACTTTTTTTGTTTGGTACGACTTTTTTATCAATCATTTCTTTCATGCCTTTCTTACGACAAATATTCGATGTAGTCATCATATTATTTCAGTGATTGGCAATTTGAGATCGTTCATATGCTATCATATGCTATAAAGTAATGACTTATGTATGGTATGATAGAAGTGGTAATCATACATATATTATATTACCAGTTGGGTATTTTCTGAACGGAGCCTGGATACTTCATTTTATTGGTCCAACCAAGCCAACCATAAATTTTTATAATGGATAATAGTAATATTGATCTCGACCCCCTCAAAAATGGATCTAATTGCACTTCACGCTCCAAATTATTGATGGTTTTCAAGTCAAGCAATCTTTTTTGGGCGAAACAGAGGGTATCTCGATCGGAGGAGAGAACGGGAAATTCCCATATGACCCAATATGTCTGACAAGTCGCACTATACGTCAACCCAAATTGCATCTTCCTCTCCAGGACTCCGAAAAGGTACTTTTGGAACACCAATAGGCATCAACTGAAAGAAAGGGTAGTTGAGTATTATATTTTACTTTGATGTGGAAACGTAATCTTGTATTTTATCCCTATATTGGAAAATTCCTAGAGTAAGACGAAATGAATAAAGGAAAATTATTACGAACGGGTCGGGCTATTCAAATGATGAACAAGCATATACGCATTCGCTCATAGAAAATGGGACCGATCTCCCCATTGCGTATTGGTACTTATCGGGTATAGAATAGATCTGCTTATCTTTGTTCCTACGAACAGAATTGTTCCATTATTACCAATGAAATGGAATTAAATAAATATTCACCCTTGCTCCGAAATAATCCACTGAAAGGGAGAGGTCCATAGCATAGTCTTTTCCAATGCGATAAAGTTACATAGTGTCTATTTTTCTAAGGGGTATTTCCATGGGTTTGCCTTGGTATCGTGTTCATACCGTCGTATTGAATGATCCCGGTCGCTTGCTTTCTGTACATCTAATGCATACAGCTCTCGTTTCTGGTTGGGCCGGTTCAATGGCTTTGTACGAATTAGCAGTTTTTGATCCTTCCGACCCTGTTCTTGATCCAATGTGGAGACAGGGTATGTTTGTTATACCCTTCATGACTCGTTTAGGAATAATCAATTCATGGAGCGGTTGGAGTATCACAGGAGGGACTATAACGAATCCGGGTATTTGGAGTTACGAAGGTGTGGCCGGGGCACATATAATGTTTTCTGGTTTGTGCTTCTTGGCAGCTATCTGGCATTGGGTATATTGGGATCTAGAAGTATTCTGTGATGAACGTACAGGAAAACCTTCTTTGGATTTGCCAAAAATCTTTGGAATTCATTTATTTCTTTCAGGATTAGCTTGCTTTGGGTTTGGTGCATTTCATGTAACAGGCTTGTACGGTCCTGGAATATGGGTGTCTGATCCTTATGGACTAACCGGAAAAGTACAATCTGTAAATCCTGCGTGGGGGGTAGAAGGTTTTGATCCTTTTGTTCCGGGAGGAATAGCCTCCCATCATATTGCAGCAGGTACATTGGGTATATTAGCGGGCCTATTCCATCTTAGTGTTCGTCCGCCCCAACGTCTATATAAAGGATTACGTATGGGTAATATTGAAACTGTCCTTTCCAGTAGTATCGCCGCTGTCTTTTTTGCAGCTTTTGTTGTTGCTGGAACTATGTGGTATGGCTCCGCGACTACCCCGATCGAATTATTTGGTCCAACTCGTTATCAATGGGATCAAGGATACTTCCAGCAAGAAATATATCGAAGGGTTGGTGCCGGACTAGCCGAAAATCGGAGTTTATCAGAAGCTTGGTCTAAAATTCCGGAAAAATTAGCTTTTTATGATTACATTGGCAATAATCCAGCAAAGGGGGGATTATTTAGAGCGGGCTCAATGGACAACGGGGATGGAATAGCTGTTGGATGGTTAGGACATCCCGTCTTTAGAGATAAAGATGGGCATGAGCTTTTTGTACGTCGTATGCCTACCTTTTTTGAAACATTTCCAGTAGTTTTGGTAGACGGAGACGGAATTGTAAGAGCCGATGTTCCTTTTAGAAGGGCAGAATCGAAGTATAGTGTCGAACAAGTAGGAGTCACTGTTGAGTTCTATGGTGGCGAACTCGATGGAGTGAGTTATAGTGATCCTGCTACTGTGAAAAAATATGCTAGACGTGCTCAATTGGGTGAAATTTTTGAATTAGATCGCGCTACTTTGAAATCCGATGGTGTTTTTCGTAGCAGCCCAAGGGGTTGGTTTACTTTTGGACATGTTTCATTTGCTTTGCTCTTCTTTTTCGGACACATTTGGCATGGTGCTAGAACCTTGTTCAGAGATGTTTTTGCTGGTATTGACCCAGATTTGGATGCTCAAGTGGAATTTGGAGCATTTCAAAAACTTGGAGATCCAACTACGAGGAGACAAGTAGTCTGATACAATATTGCTCTTGTCTCTTTCGCCTTCATTGGATTTTTGTGATTTAACTTTGACATAGAGTACTAGAGAAATCTTGATTTGAATCACCGCCCCTTTCTTTGACTCTTGTCCTTTCTTAATCTGGGAAATGATCCCAAATGAACAGGTGTGGAAGCTATAATTGTAAACCACGATCGAATTTATGGAAGCATTGGTTTATACGTTCCTCTTAGTCTCGACTCTAGGAATAATTTTTTTCGCAATATTTTTTCGAGAGCCACCTAAGGTTCCAACTAAAAAGGCGAAATGATTTTTCATTATTTTACATTACATTATCCAAATTGAAGTAAAGTAATGAGCCCCCCATATCATATGGGAGGCTCATTACTTTACTTCAACTAGTCCCCGTGTTCCTCGAATGGATCTCTTAGTTGTTGAGAGGGTTGCCCAAAAGCGGTATATAAGGCGTACCCGGTAAAACTTACAAGTAAACCAGATATAAAAATGGCGACTAGGGTTGCTGTTTCCATTATTCTAAAATTTAAAGACCACAATGGATCTATGATAAGATCGTTTATTTACACCGGAATGGTATACAAAGTCAACCGATCTCAACCAATGCAATAGGATTTATGGCTACACAAACCGTTGAGGGTAGTTCTAGATCTGGTCCAAGACGAACTACTGTAGGGAATTTATTGAAACCATTGAATTCGGAATATGGTAAAGTAGCTCCCGGGTGGGGAACTACCCCTTTGATGGGGGTCGCAATGGCTCTATTTGCAGTATTCCTATCTATTATTTTGGAAATTTATAATTCTTCCGTTTTACTGGACGGAATTTCAATGAATTAGGTCCATAAAAATCATGAAGTCCTGGCTTTTCAATCCAAAACGAATCGCTTAGGACTCGGATTTCTAGGCCATTCTGGCAGTTCGATCGTTAAATTCCTTTCTTTCTGTATTTCCGGAATATGAGTGTGTGACTTGTTATAATTGATCCTATTGATAGTACAGAGAGTGGGTCTGTCATCTTGAGAGAGATGGGTTCTGCCTCGTCGGATATTTATTTTTGTATCTGAAGCACGGAATATATGGAATAAATAAAGAAATATTTGAACTATGATTCATGCTTAGTATTCAGACCTCGCGACTGGACTCAAAAAAATTTTCAAAGATTTATTTTCTTTTAGAATTCTAAATCGAAGGGTTTGTTTTTCTTCCTTAAACATTCTGTTTATGTTTCTTTATTTTTACCAACGGACAAATCAAATGTTTCTCCTAATTTTTAGGCATTTCATCTATTAATTGAATAAGTGATGATCAAACGGTTCTTACTCAGAGAACCTTTGGGCTTAGGGGCCTTATTCAATCATCGTGGTTTTAGTATGAATCTGAGGTTTCAATCGATTCATAGGGTCTCAACAAGAGAATTCCTATCAATAATAAACAAAAATAAATCCGAATAATTAGACAAAAAAAAAATAAATCAAATAAAAAATAAATAAAAATAGGAAATAAAGAAGATTCAAGAGGCCTGTAACTATCAACATAAAGACAAATGAGCTGACTTGATATTTTGGCATTATCATCACAAAGAAGAACTTGAGGGCTTTTTTCCTTCCTATCTTCAGAGAAGATTGAATCTGCGGACTAATAAGAAGTTTAAAATTTTATATTACGCATCCATTGCAACCAATATAGGGGTGTTTCTGCTTGAGCTGTACGAGATGAAATTCTCATATACAGTTCTCAGAGGGGGAGTTCCCTTGGTTTACCTATCTCAATAAAGTATATGATTGGTTCGAAGAGCGTCTCGAGATTCAGGCGATTGCAGATGATATAACTAGTAAATATGTTCCTCCTCATGTCAACATATTTTATTGTCTAGGGGGGATTACACTTACTTGTTTTTTAGTACAAGTAGCTACAGGGTTTGCCATGACTTTTTACTATCGTCCGACCGTTACCGAGGCCTTTGCCTCTGTTCAATACATAATGACTGAAGCCAACTTTGGTTGGTTAATCCGATCGGTTCATCGATGGTCGGCAAGTATGATGGTCCTAATGATGATCTTGCACGTATTTCGTGTGTATCTCACCGGTGGATTTAAAAAACCTCGCGAATTAACTTGGGTTACAGGTGTGGTTCTGGCTGTATTGACCGCTTCTTTTGGTGTAACTGGTTATTCCTTACCTTGGGACCAAATCGGTTATTGGGCGGTCAAAATTGTAACAGGCGTGCCTGACGCTATTCCTGTAATAGGATCACCCTTAGTCGAGTTATTACGCGGAAGTGCTAGTGTGGGTCAATCAACTTTGACTCGTTTTTATAGTTTACACACTTTTGTATTACCTCTTCTTACCGCCGTATTTATGTTAATGCACTTCCCAATGATTCGTAAGCAAGGCATTTCTGGTCCTTTATAGAGAAGGCATATCATAGATATTTGTAATCAAAATTAATCATATGTAATTTTGGGGAGGAACAATGGTATTTCACTGCTACAAATATGGATTATTGAAAAGAATAACACATGTGTTTGGATATTTCCCTTCAACTTCGCAATAGCAATATTGTATTATTTGTTTGATACGAATAGTTGAAGCGGATTCTCCGAAGAGAATATGGATTATGGGAGTGTGTGACTTGAACTATTGATTGGCCCGTGCAGATATATGATTTTATCCGCCGCATTGGAATTTACAACCAAATGTGTCTCTGTTCTAACCACCACGTAAGCCCCATACAGAGGATAGGCTGGTTTGCTTGAGGAGAATTTTTTCTATGATCAGATCCGAGTCGTGCATGAACAGGCTCCGTAAAATCCAGTAAAATAAGTGATGTGGTATGATCCAGATTATGTTCTATATATTCCACTTATACTTACTTAATAGTATGGAAATGCATTCATTTCCGCTGCATTGATTCCGACCTATCATACTATCGGAGTGAAACAAAGGATCTAAAGAAGAACAGAGGCTAGACTAGATTAGTAACAA